TAGAATCCAATCCAACCTTTCCCTTTAAGGAATTTAATTGGTTAGCATAATATCTAATAAATAGAAAATCGAATAGTAGATAATCTGTTATGAAAGAAAGAAAACATTCTTTGAAGAATCAAGATTCGTAACCAATCCTTGCCTTATTTGTTGGATTAGGTCTAACTTTCTTGACTAAACTGCAAGAGTGGAACTTTACGAGATGAAATAGGGAAAGACAGAAGATAAAACTTAAAAGGATAATTGAAGTGACTCGTCTTCGAATCAACTTTGGTTGGGGGTTCGAAAAAGGAATAAAAATAAAGTAAATTCAAGGAGGAACTTTCCTTTTTTTAAGGGGCCCCTCGGGGGGTCGTGTAATGCTTTTCTTCTCCTCTTATTCCATATGGAATACAATCAGTTAAAATAAGAAGGAATAGGGGAATATTCGACCGTTTCAATTCTTTATTTATCTTTTATTCCAAAATTCTCCCGAAAATCCAATTTCATTTTTCAATGGGGTTAGATGATCTAGTTCTTAATATTATTACTTTACTCAACTGACAGATTCCACAACAAATCTCTTGATTCGGAATTAGGGACTCATGTCGCATCTGATGAATCGATTCTCTTTTACACTTCTGTATCTCACTCGATCTTGTTTTTTAGTATTATCTAAAATAACCGATGAATTCTGAATTTTCCATAACTTAGGTAAGTGCTTTACCAACATATGTAGTGTAGTAAAAAAATAAATGGAATTTAACCCTTTCATGCTTACTATAACTAGTTATTTCGGTTTTCTACTGGCTGCTTTAACTATAACCCCAGCTCTTTTTATTGGTTTGAACAAGATACGTCTTATTTGAAATGAATTGAATGAATAAGTCAGAAAAGAAAAATCTTTCTTTTGGATTCCTGGTATTCTACGACTCTTTTCCACACTAATTACCAATTCTTTTCTTGGTCATTGAGATTCGTGGATAATTTAGACTACTATTTAGGGATAGATCGTACCTCTTTTTTTTTATCCCCTCGAACAAATCGAAATGATTGAAGTTTTTCTATTTGGAATCGTCTTAGGCCTAATTCCTATTACTTTAGCGGGATTATTCGTGACTGCGTATTTGCAATACAGGCGTGGGGATCAGTTGGATCTTTGATTGAGTAATATTTCTTTTTTGATTGACCTCCTCCAGACCAGAGAGGAGGTCAAATTGGAGTTGCAATTCAACTTTGTTTTGTTAAGTTATTTTACTCTGCTTCGACATAAGATAGATGGAATCACGCTCTGTAGGATTTGAACCTACGACATCGGGTTTTGGAGACCCGCGTTCTACCGAACTGAACTAAGAGCGCTTTCATTCAAAAAGAAAACCCTTTTCTACTCCTAACGTGTCTCACGTACGTATAGTATCCACAAATTCAAGTTATACCCACTTTAATTGATCTCCTCGCTACTGCCCATAAAGAAGAAAGAAGTAATAGGTAGGGATGACAGGATTTGAACCTGTGACATTTTGTACCCAAAACAAACGCGCTACCAAGCTGCGCTACATCCCTTTTCCAAATTGTTGTACAATGGCATTGTACACAATTCCTGTCTTGTTTTCCACATCGTAATTTTCTTCTCTTTCTCTATCTATATAGAACCTTCTTGTCATTTCTTCTTTTTGGTCTCATATAATCAAGTCAAGGAATGGTATACATCTAAAATCGAATCTAATTTCACCTATAAAAGAAAGATTACTATTCCTTGGTAATGTATAGGAAGAAGAGGTCATCTTTTTCTTTTTTAGGGATAGGAAAATCTCGTCTATACGGTTCATTCTATATAGAATATTGATTTTGTTTTTTTAGTTAGGAATTTCGCATAAACAAAAGAAATACAAAAGATCTTGGGCAAGAGTATCTGATCATATATGTATTCCAATAAGGAAGGAGGATTTTCAATGCGGGATATAAAAACATATCTCTCTGTAGCACCCGTGCTAAGTACTCTATGGTTTGGGGCTTTAGCAGGTTTATTGATAGAAATTAATCGTTTATTCCCAGATGCTTTGTCATTCCCTTTTTTTTAATTCTAGTTATTACTATGCGAGGAATTCTTCGTGACATGACGAAAATTTTCCCTTTTTCAATCCTTTTTTTTTTAGTATAGGAAGGAAAAAGAAAGAAAAGATGGATTGGGTTGAACCTCAGAGTCATGAAAAATTCGGTAAATCCCATTTTGGAAAACAGAAATTCAATTAAAAGCGGTATCCAAGCTAAGTCAGGCCTCAGAAATCAGAGCATAGAAAGAGGCTGGGCTGGCTACTTAAATGAAAGGATTTCGAAGCAAAATCCTTGCTAATTCGACAAGGATTGTATTCTTTAATTATTTCTCCATTTTTTATTACTTAATTTAAGAATTTCCAAAATTTTTTATTCTAATGGATTTTATTCTTCTTCTTCGGATTCAAAATAGAAGAATAAAAGAATAAGTAGAAGAATTAAGTTAAGTCAATCCAAAAAAGAAAGGAGGTTCATGGCCAAGGGGAAAGATGTTAGAATCAGACTTATTTTGGAATGTATCAGTTGTGTTCGAAAAGGTGCCAATAAGGAATCGACGGGGATTTCTAGATATAGTACTCAAAAGAATCGCCACAATACACCTGGACAATTAGAATTCAAAAAATTTTGTCGTTATTGTCGCAAGCATACGACTCATGGCGAAATAAAAAAATAGGAGCATCGTGTGTTCGATCTTTCCAAAGAACAGATTTAATATATAGAACATAGATAGAATACAAAATACAAATCAACTCATTTGATTTCAGGTAGATATTATTTCATATGTATAGAGGGTATTCATATACTATATATGAATCAAATAATATATGGACCAAAGAAAGACTACTTCTTCTGGATCCAAAATTAATAAAATAAAGAAATCCATTTTTTTTCCAATTTTTTAATAAAGAATAAATCATGTATACATCTAAACAACCTTTTCATAAATCTAAGCAACCCTTTCGTAAATCCAAGCAAACTTTTCAAAAATCCAAGCAAACTTTTCGTAAGTCCAAGCAAACTTTTCGTAAATCCAAACAACCTTTTCGTAAATCCAAACAACCTTTTCGTAGGCGTCCTCGGATTGGCCCGGGGGATCCAATTGATTATAGAAACATGAGTTTAATTAATCGATTTATTAGTGAACAAGGAAAAATATTATCGAGACGAATAAATAGATTAACCTTGAAACAACAACGATTAATTACTCTTGCTATAAAACAGGCTCGTATTTTATCTTTCTTACCATTTCGTAACTATGAGAATGAGAAGCAATTTCAAGCCCAGTCAATTTCAATAATTACTGGTCCTAGACCCAGAAAAAATAGACATATTCCTCAATTAACGCAAAAGTTCAATTCCAATCGAAACTTAAGAAACTCCAACCAGAATTTAAGAAACAACAATCGGAACTTAAGTTCCGATTGTTGATGTTTTATTCGAAAGGGCCAGACCTATATATAAGGAAAGTAATCCAGTTTTGATTCTTGTGTTTGTTATAAGAAAGAAAAATGGGGAAGAATAAATAGTTTTTTTATTTATTGCAACATGCTCGTTGATTCTTACCACTTAATCTTAATTTATTGTATCTTCCCGGAGTTCCCTCTCCGGGAATTCGGTTTTAATTATTCCTGTATATTACTTTTTTATCCATTTAATTGATGATCTTTATTTTATTGGAAATCGTGTAAAGATTATTTGGATTTGATACAGCTACTTGTGCAAGCATTTTACGATTAAGAATCAATTCCTTCTTGTACAGATTGTGTATTAATTTACTATAACTATTGAATACTTTATATATCCGCGTTGCTGCGTTTATCCGAGTGATCCACAAACGACGAAAATCCCTCTTTTGCCTGCCTCTATCTCGATGAGAGGAAACAAAAGCTCTTCTTACTTGTTGAGTAATCATTCGATTAAGTCTTAAATGAGCCCCTCTAAAGTTTGAGGCAAATGAACGCATTTTTGTTCGTCGTCTCCGAGCTATATATCCTCGCGGAACTCTGGTCATTGAATCAAATTAACCTTAATGAATAACTAATGATTTCTCTTCTTTTAGCCATCCTTTTTCCCATTAATAACAAAACGAATTATTCCGATATATAAAATATTAATTCCAATGGCTTTTGCTACTGTAACCTTCCCAACCACGATTTTTTATTCTATTCCCTTCAGTTATTTCGCATAGAAATAACAAATTCTAACGATACTCAAAAAAATAGTGGGTTCCATCGTTTCTATGGTTCCCTTTTAAACGGTGAGGCCCTCTCTATACACCGGAGCCCTTTCTTTCATTTCATCAAAAGGTATTGTGAACTTGTATAGTTCACATTCTTTGGCTCTACCTATCCATTATAGAGTAAATAGCTCTTTTCACAATAAGAGTTATCCATACAGTGACGGCATTTAATTATGAAAGTTGGCTAAGTAGCTGACCCTGTTAGTCCGTTCTTTTAAGATAAAGGAGCATAAGCCTTTTTCTTTTTATTACTATTTCCTCCGCTTAATGGATAACCATTCTCTACCAATGGGGGAATTGCTTCTTATTTCCAATTTAGATGATTGGATTTGCACCAAAGGAAACCAGAAATTCCATATTACCATAGAAATCTAGGATAGAGCTTCTCTATCCTATTCATTGGTACCGATCATGGATACTTCCAAAATTGTCTTATTTGTTTGAACTCATGATCTGAACGAGTCACACATACACCCTAGCACATGTTCCTCGACGCTGAGGACATCCCTTAAGCGCGGCCGATTTTCTAGCATTTCGTATTGGCTGTCTTGCGTTTCTAATAAGTTGTTTAACCGTTGGCATGTCGTATGTATATAGAAAAAAAGGATTGGTTTAGATCGATCTTAACCTGATGATTGATCATCATGAAGTATTTCTATTTTCTATTAAATCGCAGAAAACCTGAATTTAGGTTTGAAATAAATTTACAAGAAATGCGACCACTACCAATCCTTAAACATTTCTGGAAACCACACTGGATCAGTATCGCAGTGCTCGTCAATCATTTCATCCCCTACAATATCGACAAGTCCATAAGCTTTGGCTTCGTCTGCTGACATAAAAACATCCCTTTCCATGTCTTCGGATACAACCCAAAAAGGCTTGCCTGTTCTTAGTGCATAAACCCTTGTGATCATTTCGCGAACTTTGTGTAACTCCTCCACTTCTAGGAAAAATTCTGGTGTCCTTGCCCGATAATAAGCACTAGCAGGTTGGTGAAGCATAATCCTCGCGTGAGGGAATGCTATACGCTTGGTGGGTTCTCCTCCAAGCAGAATGAAGGATGCCATGGACGCAGCTATTCCGAGGCATATTGTATATATATCTGGTGTCACCGTTTGCATCGTATCAAAAATTGCCATTCCTGAGATTAGCCACCCGCCTGGGGAGTTTATAAACAAAAAAATATCGCTAATTCCATCTTCTATACTGAGATATACCATGAGACCTGTAATATGATTCGTGATCTCGCAACGAATCTCTTGACCTAAAAAAAGTGTCCTTTCTCGATACATAACATTGTATAAGTCAACCCAAGTCGCTTCTTCATCTCCGGGAATCCGGTAAGGTACTTTTGGAACACCAATGGGCATATTAGATTAATATTATTAAATTTAAGTAAGAAAACTATACTTTAATATGGAAACGTAAGAATGGAAGAGAAAGAAAGAATCCGCAGTTTATTGTCTTTTTTTTTTTCTTATTCTATATGAATACTATGGATTCTATTAATACGTAGATTGAAATAATACATAGATTGAAAGGTTATATCTATAAGGAAGGTAAGACAGATTGAATAAAGAAAAAAGAATCGGTGATTGGAATGATAAACAAAGAGGGATAGGGATCTATTCTTCGTTTTTTTTCCAAATAGGCCAAGCTACCCATTGCATATTGGCACTTATCGAGTATAGAATAGATCTGCTTCTCTTTCTTCTTACGAACAGAATTGGCTTCTTATTTTTAATGGAATGAAATAAATATTCACGCTTTCTGACACAGAATCCCCTAAAGGGGTTAGGTACATAGGATATGGATAGTCTTTTCCAATGCGATAAAATAAAGCGACATCGTGTCTATTTTTCTTTGCTAAAGGGGTATTTCCATGGGTTTGCCTTGGTATCGTGTTCATACTGTTGTATTGAATGATCCGGGTCGATTGCTTTCGGTGCATATAATGCACACAGCTCTAGTTTCTGGTTGGGCCGGCTCGATGGCTTTATACGAATTAGCGGTTTTTGATCCCTCTGATCCTGTTCTGGATCCAATGTGGAGACAAGGTATGTTCGTCATTCCCTTCATGACTCGTTTAGGAATAACCAATTCGTGGGGTGGTTGGAGTATTTCAGGAGGAACTGTAACGAATCCGGGTATTTGGAGTTATGAAGGTGTGGCAGGTGCGCATATTGTGTTTTCTGGCTTGTGTTTCTTGGCAGCTATCTGGCATTGGGTATATTGGGACCTAGAAATATTCTGTGATGAGCGGACGGGAAAACCCTCTTTGGATTTGCCCAAGATTTTTGGAATTCATTTATTTCTTGCAGGGGTGGCTTGCTTTGGCTTTGGCGCATTTCATGTAACGGGTTTGTATGGTCCTGGGATATGGGTGTCCGATCCTTATGGACTAACTGGAAAAGTACAAGCTGTAAATCCAGCGTGGGGTGTAGAAGGTTTTGATCCTTTTGTTCCGGGGGGAATAGCTTCTCATCATATTGCTGCGGGTACATTGGGCATATTAGCGGGCCTATTCCATCTTAGTGTCCGTCCGCCTCAACGTCTATACAAAGGATTACGTATGGGCAATATTGAAACTGTACTTTCCAGTAGTATCGCTGCTGTTTTTTTTGCAGCTTTCATAGTTGCCGGAACTATGTGGTATGGGTCAGCAACTACCCCAATCGAATTATTTGGGCCTACTCGTTATCAGTGGGATCAGGGATACTTTCAGCAAGAAATATATCGAAGAGTTAGCGATGGGTTAGCCGAAAATCTTAGTTTATCAGAAGCTTGGTCTAAAATTCCCGAAAAATTAGCCTTTTATGATTATATTGGTAATAATCCGGCAAAGGGGGGATTATTCAGAGCAGGCTCAATGGACAATGGGGATGGAATAGCTGTTGGATGGTTAGGACATCCCGTCTTTAGAGATAAAGAAGGGCGCGAGCTTTTTGTACGCCGTATGCCTACTTTTTTTGAAACATTTCCGGTTGTTTTGGTAGATGAAGAGGGAATTGTGAGAGCGGACGTTCCTTTTAGAAGAGCAGAATCCAAATATAGTGTTGAACAAGTAGGCGTAACGGTGGAGTTCTATGGTGGCGAACTTAATGGAGTAAGTTATTCTGATCCTGCTACTGTAAAAAAATATGCGAGGCGTTCCCAATTAGGGGAAATTTTTGAATTAGATCGGGCTACTCTGAAATCGGATGGTGTTTTTCGCAGCAGTCCAAGGGGTTGGTTCACTTTTGGTCATGCTACCTTTGCTTTGCTCTTCTTTTTCGGACACATTTGGCATGGCGCTAGAACCTTGTTCCGAGATGTTTTTGCTGGTATTGATCCAGACTTGGATGCTCAAGTGGAATTTGGAACATTCCAAAAAGTTGGAGATCCAACTACAAGGAGACAGGCAGTCTGATACCACATTGCTATGGTATCTTTCATCTCTCTTTTTTGATTTGACATGGGAAACATCTCCCATCCTTTCTTTGACTCTTTTTCTTTCTTTATATGGGAAATGATCCCAAATGACAAATGAATAGGTGTGGAAGTTATAATTGTAAATAAACCACGATCGAATCTATGGAAGCATTGGTTTATACGTTCCTTTTAGTTTCGACTTTAGGGATAATTTTTTTCGCTATCTTCTTCCGAGAACCACCTAAGGTTCCGACTAAAAAAATGAAATAATTTCATTGAAGTAAGAAGTCTCCCCATCTGGGAGACTTCTTACTTCAATTAGTCCCCGTGTTCTTCGAATGGATCTCTTAATTGTTGAGAGGGTTGCCCAAACGCGGTATATAAGGCATACCCAGTAAAGCTTACAAGTAAACCAGATATGGAGATGGCGACTAAAGTTGCTGTTTCCATTTTTATAGAATTTCAAGATTACAATGGATCTACGAAAAGATCGTGTATTTACAACTACAACGGAATAGTATACAAAGTCAACACCAATGATTAAATAGAATTTATGGCTACACAAACCGTTGAAGATAGTTCTAGACCTGGGCCAAGACGAACTCGCGCAGGTAGTTTATTGAAACCCTTGAATTCGGAATATGGGAAAGTAGCTCCGGGTTGGGGGACTACTCCTTTTATGGGGGTCGCAATGGCTTTATTCGCGATATTCCTATCTATCATTTTAGAAATTTATAATTCTTCTGTTTTACTGGACGGAATTTTAATGAATTAGGTTTCTACTAACTAAAACTACGAAGTCATAGTTTTTCCATCCAAAAAAGCCTTTCTACTTTAAGCTCTACATTTCTAGACATTCTGGTAGTTCGACCGTGGAATTTTTTTGTTTCGGTATCTCTGGAATATGAGTGTGTGACTTGTTAGAATTGATCCTATTGATAATACATAGAAAGGGCCTGTTATCTCTATCAAGATGATTCTAATTCGTCGGATATTTATTATTTATTCTAGTATCTGGAACACGAAATAGATAGAGTGGATCAAGAAAAAAAAATGGAACTATGATTCATACTCACTATTCAGACCTCGCAACCAGACTGAAAAAAATTCAAGTAGTTTTTAATAAAAAAAGAAAATGTCTTCCTTCCAAATTTGTTTGCCCAAAAGACAACTTTTTTTTTCTCTTGATTTTGTCGAGTTATTACACCGATTCAATAAATGATCATCAAGCGGTTCTTATTCGAAGAACCCTTGCCTTTTGTTTAGCTTGAGACTCAATCATCGTGGCTCTAGTATGAATCTAAGGTTTTAATTGAACTGATTCATAGGATCGCAACAAGATAATTTCTATCAGAAAACTACTAGAATTTTTGCTTTATTTATTTACTAGTAAAACAAAACAAGAGTAAATCCCCCTTACGCAAAAAAAAAAAAAGAAATCCAAAATAGGGAAGAGAAAAGTCAAGAGGCCTCTAATGACCAACATAAGGGCAAAGAAAGGAAGACAGATGAGCCAACTTGAGATTTTTTGGCATTATCATCACAAAGAATAAATTCTGGATTTTTCTTATTTCATATCTTCAAGGCAAATCGACCCAATCCAGTGGCTGATGAAGTTTTGAACCCTTTTTTTTCTAATATCCGTTGAAAATTTGTGTGTTTCTGCTTGAGCCGTACGAGATGAAATTTTCATATACGGTTCTCGGAGGGGGACTCGGGTTAGTTACCTATCTCAATAAAGTATATGATTGGTTTGAGGAACGTCTTGAGATTCAGGCAATTGCGGATGATATAACTAGTAAATATGTTCCTCCTCATGTCAACATATTTTATTGTTTAGGGGGAATTACACTTACTTGTTTTCTAGTACAAGTCGCTACAGGGTTTGCTATGACTTTTTACTACCGCCCAACCGTTACAGAGGCTTTTTCCTCGGTTCAATACATAATGACCGAGGCCAACTTTGGTTGGTTAATCCGATCAGTTCATCGATGGTCAGCAAGTATGATGGTTCTAATGATGATCCTGCACGTATTTCGTGTGTATCTCACAGGTGGATTTAAAAAACCCCGCGAATTAACTTGGGTCACAGGTGTGGTTTTGGCTGTATTGACTGCATCGTTTGGTGTAACTGGTTATTCTTTGCCTTGGGATCAAATTGGTTATTGGGCAGTCAAAATTGTGACAGGTGTACCTGAAGCGATTCCGGTAATAGGATCGCCTTTAGTGGAGTTATTGCGTGGAAGTGCTAGTGTGGGCCAATCCACTTTGACTCGTTTTTATAGTTTACATACTTTTGTACTGCCTCTGCTTACCGCCGTATTTATGTTAATGCACTTTCCAATGATACGTAAGCAAGGTATTTCGGGTCCTTTATAGGGAAGGCATATCATAGAGAAAGATAATTCTAATTCTCATATATCATATCGGGTAGGTTGTGGTATTTCATTGCTACAAACATGGGTTATTGTAAAATAAGACATGTCATTTGGATACTTTTCTTCAACTCCGAAGTATTTTGATACAAATAGTTGAAGTTAATTTTACGAAAGAAAATAAGGCGGATTATGGGAGTGTGTGACTTTAATTATTGATTTGGCCATGCAGATAAAGAATTGGATCTGCCACATTAGAATTCACAACAAAGTTTCTCCGCATCCAATCAACACGTAAGTCCCTATCCTAGGAAGGATAGGCTGGTTCACTTGAGAGAAATATTTCTATGATCATACCCCGACCATGTCATCCATGAACAGGCTCCGTAAGATCCCATAGAGTAGAAATGGAATAAGTCATATCACATGATCTAATTCTCTATTTATTACACTTACTTTTTTATTATAGTATGGAAATGCATTCATTTTCTTTGCATCGATTGCGATCCGCAATACTATCGGAGTAAAAGAAGGTATCTAAGGAAGAACGTAGGCTAGACTTTTGGATTTTTTATTAGTAACAAGTAAATACTTTGTTTGGACGTAAGAAATTTGCGATATTGAGGGGATAAACACCAACTAATCAAGAGACATGAGACAATCCACAAAGCAATTGATCATGATCAAATTTGCAAGCCCACTTGGATATTGAGCATTTACCCATAAGAATAGGATTCTTTTCAATGAGTAGTTGTAGGTGCAACTTCGGAAAAGAGAATCTGATAAAGCTTTTCTTACCTAGAGTCATTGAGTCATTATATACCTTATTCTATTATGGATCTTCCACGGTCTTTTTTCTTTCATTCTTGCTCGAGCCGGATGATGAAAAATTCTCATGTCCGGTTCCTTTGGGGGATGGATCCTAAAGAATTCACCTATCCCAATAACAAAGAAACCTGACTTAAATGATCCTGTATTAAGAGCAAAATCAGCTAAAGGGATGGGACATAATTATTACGGGGAACCCGCGTGGCCCAACGATCTTTTATATATTTTTCCAGTAGTAATTCTAGGTACTATTGCATGTAATGTAGGTTTAGCAGTTCTTGAGCCGTCAATGATTGGTGAACCGGCGGATCCGTTTGCAACTCCTCTGGAAATATTACCCGAGTGGTACTTCTTTCCCGTGTTTCAAATACTCCGTACAGTACCCAATAAGTTATTGGGCGTTCTCTTAATGGTTTCTGTGCCAACGGGCTTATTGACAGTACCCTTTCTAGAGAATGTCAATAAATTCCAAAATCCATTTCGTCGCCCAGTAGCTACGACAGTCTTTTTAATCGGTACTGCGGTAGCTCTTTGGTTAGGTATTGGAGCAACATTACCCATTGAAAAATCCTTAACTTTAGGTCTTTTTTAGGGATTTTTCAGGTTGATTCATTCAACCGTGAAGTACCGTGCATAGGTATCTAGGAAATAGTTACTTCCAAGTGAATCTTCCCTAGATACCTAAAATCCATTTTATTATGATCCATTTCGCGAAAATATAGATTGTGCCAAAGATGCAAAATTGTTTTCTTTTTTTTTATTCTAACTCGAAAAGGAAGAAGAGGAAAAAATTGCAATGGATTTAAAACGAGAACTTATTCTTAGGTAAATCAATTGGGAGATGCTTCTCTAGAGTGTCCCATATCTGTTTTCCATCTTCCATACGAAAACTGTCAATTCTCATAAGATCTTCTTCAGTCTTACTCAAAAGGTCCAATAGTGTATGTATATTGGCCCTTTTGAGACAATTATACGTTCTAGAAGGCAATTCTAATTGATCAATAAAAATACAATTCAATGGAATTCCTTTTTTGTTTTTCTTTAGATTAGTTAATTTTTTTTGAAAGGTTAAAAGGGGTGGAGTAAACCTGTTTTTATTTTCTTCGAAACTAGTGCCCTCTTCCTCCGCGTGTAGAAAAGGAAGAAATAAATCAATCAAATTACGAGAAGCCTCATAAAGCGCTTCCTTAGGGGTTAAACTTCCATTCGTCCATATTTCTAGAAAAAGTATCTCGTGTTTTTCATTTCCATTCCCACAATAAAAAATACTATAATTCACATTTCGAACAGGCATGGATACAGCATCTATGGGATAACTTCCATCTTGAGAGTTCTTTCTGAGTTCCGTGTGATATCCGCGATCTCTCTTGATCTGTAACTCAATACAGAAATCAATGGGCTCTGTCAAGTTAGCTATAGGTTGTGCCATATCAACGATCTCTACGGAAGGGGGTAAGATGATATCTTGAGCAGTTATGTATCTAGGACCTTTGACACAAATTGATGCGTCTCTAACTCCATAGAGATTACTTCTCAATACAATTTCTTTCAAATTTAGTAAAATTTCTTGTACGGATTCTTCAATACCTGCTATTGTAGAATATTCGTGTGGCACGCTCCCAAATTTTGCACGTGTGATACATGTTCCTTCTATTTCTCCAAGTAAAGCTCTTCGCAAGGCAATACCGACGGTATCCGCTTGACCTTTTCTAAGCGGGGACAAAATGAAACGACCATAATAAAGACGCTTACTATCTACTCTTGATTCAACACACTTCCACTGTAGTGTTTGAGTGGATCCTGCTACCTCCTCTCGAACCATAATAGACTAGTATTATTATTTGATCATTGAATCGTTTATTTCTCTTGAAAGCGGTTTAATTCTTTTACAGACGTCTTTTTTTAGGAGGTCGACATCCATTATGCGGCATAGGTGTTACATCGCGTATACAACTTAATCGTACACCACTTTTAGCAATGGCTCGTAATGCGGCATCTCTTCCACTACCAGCACCCTTTACCATAACTTCTGCTCGTTGCAAACCCACTGTACGAATAGCATCTACTGCTGTTCTTTGACCAGCATAGGGTGATGCTTTTCTTGAGCTTTTGAATCCACAAGTACCCGCGGAGGACCAGAAAACCACCCGACCCTGCGGGTCTGTAACAGTTATAATGGTATTGTTGAAACTAGCTTGAACATGAATAACTCCTTTTGTTATTCTACGTGCACTCTTCCGTAAACTAAAACGCGCATTCCTACGCAAACCAATACGCACTTTCCTACGTGAACCAATTTTTGGTATAGCTTTTGTCATATTTTATTATCTCATAAATATGAGTTAGAAATAACAAAAAGAAAAAAAGATACAAAGATATCCGTTTCAGGGTAAAATATATCCTTTACTTTAATTATTTTATTTGGAATTTGGACATTTCCGCGGGTACTTTTTTTACTTTTTAGAAAGTAAAGTTCTTTTTCGAAAGATTACCCCTGTCTTTGTTTATGCTTCGGGTTGGAACAAATGACTCTAATTCGTCCACGCCTACGAATCAGTCGACATTTTGTACAAATTTTACGAACAGAAGCTCTTATTTTCATATTTCCGTATTCCTTTCTTAAACTATGAATCTAATCTTTGGAAAAAATAAGTCTCTTCGCTTGAATTTTGGAACTTTGAATTTATTACCCTAGAAAAAAAAAGAAAAACCTAATTCTTTGAATCTTTGGTATCCTTCAAATCTTCGGTATCCTTCAAATCTTCGGTATCCTTCGAGTCTTCGGTACGCTTCGAATCCTTATGGGGAAGTCTATAAATTATACGTCCCTTGCTTGAATCATAACGACTTACTTCAATTTTGACCCTATCCCCCATCAGTATTCGTATAGAACTAGACCGGATTTTTCCTGAAATATAGCCCAGAATGATGGTGTCATTCTCTAGGCGAACGCGGAACATTCCGTTGGGTAGGGCTTCCGTAACTAAACCTTCGAAAGTGACTTTTGCTTCTCTCGGGTTTTTTTTTTCTCTCCTATTTTTTTTTTCTGTCATATTTTTTTTTCTCCTATTTTTCTATTTTGATTTTCAAATAAAAAAAAACGTTGTTTTTTTATTTGAAAAATAGGAAGTTCGAGATAGAATTCGGGTACTATAGGAGGGGCGATTACCATATATAACATAAGACTTCTCCCCCAATTCTGTTTAGTCGAGCTTCTCGATCTGTCATTATACCTCGAGAAGTAGAAAGAATAGCAATTCCCATTCCGCCCAAAACTTTAGGAATTCCTTGATAGTTGGCATAAATTCGTAAGCCGGGTCGGCTGATACGCTTTAAAAAGGTTCTAGTTCTATATATTCCTTTTCTAGTCTTTCTCTTTTGATGTCGCAAAGTTGAAACCAAGAAATATCTGTTACTTTCCTGATGTTTCCGAACACTTTCAATAAAACCCTCTCGTAGAAGTATTTTAACAATGTTTTCGGTAATATTTGTAGATACTACTCGAACTGTTCCTTTTTTATTCATGTCCGCGTTTCTTATAGAGGTTAGTAAATCAGCAATAGTGTCCTTGCCCATAAGACTCTAATTCTAGGTTCCTCCTAATTTTTCTATAATCAACATGTTTTCTTTTTTTTTTTATTTTGGATTTTAAAGCATATACGTGAAACACAATCTACTAATTTTTTCTTTGATCTATATCTTGCCTACTAGTATTTATAATACTTCAGGAGCTAATGAAACTATTTTAGTAAAATTCAACTCTCTCAATTCCTCGGCGATCGCGCCAAAAACTCGAGTTCCTTTTGGATTTCCTTTTTGATCAATGATAACCGCTGCATTGTCATCATAGCGTATTATTATACCGTCTTCGCATTTGAACTCTTTACATGTACGTACAATTACAGCTCGAATTACTTCGGATCTTTCTAGAGGCATTTGGGGCACTGCGTCTTTGATTACAGCAACAATAACATCACCAATACGAGCATATCGCTGATTACTAGCAGCTCCTATGACTCGAATACACATCAATTTTCGAGCTCCACTGTTATCTGCTACATTTAAAAGGGTCTGAGGTTGAATCATATTATTTTGATTTCAATTTGTTATTTCAATGCAAAAGGATGAAAGAAATATTGTCTTTCCAGAAATAAAAACCTGGTTTTTTTATCTTCAATACTCCTTTTTTTGGGTTCTATATCTCTATCTCTAATCGAAGAAATTGACTTCGTATGGGCATTTTACTGGCAGCTATGGAGATAGCTGCTCTAGCTACAGTTTCGGATACTCCGCCCATTTCATAAAGTATTCGACCTGGTTTAACAACGGCTACCCAATATTCGGGGGATCCCTTTCCTGAGCCCATACGTGTTTCCGTGGGTCTTAGTGTAACCGGTTTGTCGGGAAATATACGTACCCATAGTTTTCCACCACGACGTGCATATCGTGTCATTGCTCTTCGTCCTGCTTCTATCTGTCTCGACGTGATCCAAGCGGGTTCAAGTGCTTGAAGAGCATATCTACCAAAACAAATACGATTGCCTCGGCAGGATTTTCCCTTCATTCTTCCTCTATGTTGTTTACGAAATCTGGTTCTTTTGGGGTTATAGTCGATGGTTCTTTCTTAGTTCCATCTCTACTGCAAAACTGGACATGAGAGTTTCTTCTCATCCAGCTCCTCGCGAATGAAATGAGAAAGCGTGCAAATTTCTCTAATTCCATAATATTTTGGAATATTATGGATAGATGCACATTAATAGATAATAGAAAAAGTTAGGGTTTTTTTAATATTGAATATTGAATTTGTTAAAATAGATAAATATATAGTCAAGAAAGAAGATCTAGAATATATCTAGATGTGTGTGTCTATTTATCTATATTCTATATTTATGGATAATGTAATCTTTCTTAACAAAAAATCTCCTTATTTTTACTCTTATTGAATCGCGGTAAAGTATTCTAATTCAATAAATATTTCGCGGGCGAATATTTACTCTTTCCTGTCTTATTTGTTAATTTATATTATAACCTTACCAAATAAGGCAATTTTTTTGGTTTGTTCCGCCATCCCACCCAATGAAGTATTAGGATTCTTTTCAATAAAATCCTATGCAGTCATAGGTTCTGTCGTTCCCACTACTTCTCCTTTAATGGTTAGGTCTGAATCCCACAATGGAGCTTCCAAAAAATTTCTTTCCGAGTCAATTTTCTCAGTTTTATTAACCCGGGCCGCTCTTTATTATTGTTTTAAATTTGTATTTCTTGTTTCAAGTTACGATTTCGAATTCTCTGTTATTTTTATTATATGGATGCTTTATCACATTGCCTTTTATGATGTAACTCATAGACCATACATATTGGAATCCTATATCTTTCTTATTCCTATTCTTTCCTTCTATCATCCCTCCTTTTATCCACATCCCTTTAGTTTTGCTTCACAACCTAGAATCCATTTTCTTTTTTAGAGAAAAAATTGCAGTTGCTACAACTATATGATAGATCTACTCATTTATGATAGATGTATCATATAGTGACTGTTTCTTAGTTAGGATCTCGACAATACGAAGCAATAGGTTGGTTATTAGTTAATTTTCTATAATTACTAAGTTTTTTTCTTTTTCTATTTATAGTAGGGTTCAGTCAATTTTTTTGAATCTCCATTTTCGACTCTAAAGAAAAAACTAACGAGTCACACACTAAGCATAGCAATTATATTAAAAGATTTATCAATTTTCATTAAATCTTATAGAAAGAGGTAGAATTTCTTCTTCTTTTTCAGGGATTTCAGGAAAAATAAGGCTCTTGTCATTTTTTATTCTATCACTGAACAGAATGGGAAGACAAGGCTAGTTATTCTTCGTCTACGAATATCCAAATTTTTACACCTAATACTCCATAGATAGTTCGAATTGGATAGCAGCAATAATCAATTTTAGCGCGAATTGTTTGGAGGGGAAGTCTACCCTTTTTGATGCATTCGGCACGTGCAATTTCTTTCCCTGCGAGACGACCTGCAATTTTGACTTTTACTCCCCTTATATCTGCTTTTTTAGTTAATTCAATGGCTTTTTTCATTGCCTTTCGGAATGAAACTCTATTTTTTAATTGGAAAGCTATATATTCTGCAAGAATGTTAGGTTGTCTATAAGGTTCTTTAACTTTTTCAATAGCAATATTAAGTCTCTGGTTTACAGAATTAACTTCCTTTTGTAGATCTTTCTCTAATTCTTCGATTGCTCCTTTTTTCTTTAATAAATTGGGGAATCCAATATGGATTATGACGTGGATCGTATCGATTTCTTTTTGAATTTCTATATGTGTAATTACTTCGGAACTTGAGCCTGAGTCCATTTTTCTATTATGTGTAATTACTTCGGAACTTGAGTCTGATTCTATTTTTCTATTCGAGCCTTTTTTCCTATTCTTTTGTATATAGTTCTTGATACAATTCCGTATTTTTTTATCTTCCTGTAGACCTTCAGAATAATTTTTTGGTTGTGCGAACCAAAAGGAATGGTGATTTTGGGTTGTACCAAGTCTGAAACCGAGTGGATTTATTTTTTGTCCCATATTTTTCTATTCTATTTTTTTTTTACTGGGAATCGAAATCTTAGATGGATCTAAAGATTATTTAGATTTCTTTACTATATTTAGTACAATTGTTATATGACACATGGTTTTTTTTATGGGAGAACTACGTCCTCGAGCTCGAGGTCTGAATTTTTTCATAATAGTACTCCTACTGACTTCGGCTTTAGTGATGAATAAATTCGCTTTGTCGAAATCCCTATAATGAGTAGCATTTGCTGCTGCCGAATAAACCAACTTTAGGATGGGATAAGATGCTTGATAAGGCATGAGGTTCAGTATCATAACAGTTTCTTCGTAGTAACGCCAGCGAATCTCATCAAGAACTCTTTGTGCTTTGAAAACAGACATATGGATGCGTTTTTGTGCTTTGAAAACCCGTTCGAACTTAAGTAGACGATCGGTTGGAACTTTCCTTGCGAGTTTCCTTAGCCCACTCTTCTTCTTCTTTATTCTAGGGGTATACTTTACCAGTTTGAAACTTGTCATAAATAAGGTTATTCCCCGCCTACCTTTGTTTGTTTTTTTTTTTATTTTGAATCTTTCTATTCTGAATTCAGTTAACGACGAGATTTAGTATCTTTTCTTGCACTTTCATAACTCGTGAAATGCCGAGTAGGCACGAATTCCCCCAATTTGCGACCTACCATAGGATTTGTTATGTAAATAGGTATATGTTCCTTTCCATTATGAATCGCGATTGTATGGCCAACCATTGCGGGTAGAATGCTAGATGCCCGGGACCACGTTACTATTGTTTCTTTCTCCTCCTTCATATTGACCTTTTCGATTTTTGCCAATAAATGATGAGCTACAAAAGGATTCGTTTTTTTTCGTGTCACAGCTGATTACTCCTTTTTCCATTTTAAAGAGTGGCATTCTATGTCCAATATCTCGATCGAAGTATGGAGGTCAGAATAAATAGAATAATGATGAATGGAACAAAGAGAAAAATCCTTTAGCTGGATAAGGGGCGGATGTAGCCAAGTGGATCAAGGCAGTGGATTGTGAATCCACCATGCGCGGGTTCAATTCCCGTCGTTCGCCCATCGCATTATTGCAAATTCCAAAAATGCAATTTTCCATATTCCTAGTTACGTATTTACTTACGGCGACGAAGAATAAAACTATCACTATATTTTTTCCTTTTCCTAGTTCTTCTTCCAAGCGCAGGATAACCCCAAGGGGTTGTGGGTTTTTTTCTACCAATGGGGGCTTTCCCTTCACCGCCCCCATGGGGGTGGTCCACAGGGTTCATAACTACCCCTCTTACTACGGGGCGTTTACCTAGCCAACACTTAGATCCGGCTCTACCCAAACTTTTTTGGTTCACCCCAACATTACCCACTTGTCCGACTGTTGCTAAGCAATTTTGGGATACCAAACGGACCTCCCCAGATGGTAATCTTAAAGTGGCCGATTTACCCTCTTTTGCAATCAGTTTCGCTACAGCACCTGCTGCTCTAGCTAATTGCCCACCCCTTCCACGTGTGATTTCTATGTTATGTATGGCCGTGCCTAAGGGCATATCGGTTGAAGTAGATTCTTCTTTTCTCTCAAAAACCCCTTCCCAAACTGTACAAGCTTCTTCCAAAGCATACAGCTTTCTAGATGTATATGACGATCTCTAGACAGATGGATCTTATATGAATCGTATGATGAAGTACCACATGAGTGGATATATAGGAAAGGAATCCAAATCTGCCGAATCGCTCATGTTATGATCTTCTACATCCTAGGTCTCCGCGTTCCGTCATCTGGCTTATGTTCTTCATGTAGCATTCAGATCGAATGACTCTATGAAATTACGTCGATACTTCCACATATTATGGGTAACGTAGGAGACATCCCTATTTTCCCCGGGGGGTCTTAATTACCACTGCTTAGCTTTCAATTCGCCTCTGACCATCAAATTAAATGTGAATAACCCGTCCTCCTCTCTTTGAAACAAGGGGCGCTTCCGGTTCTGTGCGTGCTTCAAACAATTTTGTCTTCTCCATATTACCATATCTCTAGAGTCAATAATTTTCTATGAGGAACTACTGAACTCAATCACTTGCTGCCGTTACTCAACAGTTTTCTGTTGAGGTCTATCCCGTAGAGGTAGTCAAATTGGATCAGTGATCGATTTCTAGGTTTCGTCGTAAACCTAATTGGTTACTTCCAATTACGTAAATCAATAGTTCAAACCGCACTCAAAGGTAGGGCATTTCCCATTGATATAGGAACTTTTGTACCAGAAACAATAGTATCTCCAATTATAGCCCCTCTGGGATGTAAAATATATCTCTTCTCACCATCCCCATAGTGTATGAGACAAATGTATGCATTTCGATTAGGGTCGTATTCTATGGTTACGATTCTACCAGATATGTCTTTTTGATTCCGTCGAAAATCGATTTTACGGTATAGGCGCTTATGACCTCCCCCTCTATGCCTTGCGGTAATGATTCCTCTGGAATTACGACCTTTACCACAACGGTGCCGTCCATGGATCAAATTATTTCGTGGATTGGATTTCACTTGCCTGTCTACGGTTCCCTTGCGTGTGCTCGGGATAGGTGTTTTGTATAAATGTTTCGCCGTATTATTAAGTATTCTCCTTTAGTTTTTTTCTCTATCTAGAAGTGGAATAGAATAACCCGGTTGAAGGGTAATGATCATACGTCTGTAATGCATTGTATGTCCCAGAATAGGTCCCATTCTTCTACCCTTTCTGGGTAGTCGATGGCTATTCACAGCTACTACCTTAACACCAAAGAAGAGTTCGACCCAATGCTTTATTTCTGTCTTAGTGAATCCCGATTCGACATTAAAAGTATATTGATTCTTTCCCAATAAACGAAGACTTTTTTCTGTAAATACTGCGTATTTGATTCCATCCATAAATCGACTTTCCCTCCTATGCTCTGAGTTCCAGTATCGATAAGAATTCGAGTTCTTATTGTTCTTATGTTATGGTATGAATATACCATACCAATTCGTTATGTATGGATGATGGATGAGATTCCATGGATAGAGAGCCAGTTCCAATAGACTTATGGAACGTTCCCGTTCGCGTGCATCCAGCAGGAATTGAACCCGCAAATTTACCAATTATGAGTTGGGCGCTTTAACCATTCAGCCATGGATGCTTAACAGGGATCATCGTACATCGTAAATAACCAATTTTCATATAGAAAGACATATCATAGAAAAATGAAATCGAAAATATTCGGAGATGGCAAATATTCGGAGATGACTATGAAAACACCTCTCTGGATCCTCGAATTGAAAGAGAGATTGAGAGGGATCAAGAATCCTAATTCTCGCTATTTGGAATGGATCCAATTCTATTGAGTCTGACTCATAGTGATCATTTCTCTTTAGCAAAGAATGACCTTGGTTATCAAAGGATTGAACAACCGGGATCCATTTACTTATGATACCTAGTTGACATTGATAACAAGGATCTAATGAATTATGAGTTTAATAGATCCTCTTTAGCAGAAAGACGTATATTCCTTGCTCATATCAGACATCACTTATCCCAAACTCGTGTGGGCTAATCGTTTTCATTTACCATCTCATGGAAAACCCTTTTCGTTCCGCTTAGCCCTATCGGGTATTTTAGTGATAGGTTCTATAGGAACTGGACGATCCTATTTGGTCAAATACCTAACGAAAAATTCCTATTTTCCTTTCATTAAGGTACGAGGGCTTCTTATTCCACAAGAACGAAAGCACCTTTTCATTCTTTCATATACTAGGGGTTTTTACTTGGAAAAGACAATGTTCCATACTAAAGGATTCGGGTCCATAACCACGAGTTCCAGTGCACTAGATCTTGTAGCACTTAGCAACGAGGCCCTATCCATTAGTATTCCACATAAGAAATCCATTATAGAAACTAATACAATTAGATTAGCTCTTCATAGACAAACTTGGGGTTTGCGAGCCAAGGTAAGACCGGCTCGGGATCATGGGACCCTTTTCTATCAGATAGGAGGGGCTCTTGTACAAAATAGACTTCTAAGTAATAACCCCATAGAATCTATCTATATAAAGAGGCAATCGTGTCAGGAAGCGGGTTTTTCTTTGGCCAAAGGGTACTTCGAACTTGGAACGAGCATGAAGAGATTAACGAGACTTCTTTCTCTTTTGAGTTTTCTGCGGACCGGTCGCGCAGATCTTTGGTCTTCCCCGAACCGATGAAAAAAGTGGGTCGCTTCTATGGACTCGCTCAGATGATCTCTCTATCTATAGTTCATGGCCTATTAGAAGTAGAAGGTGCTCTGGTGCAATCCTTACCGACAGAAAAAGATTGCAGTCAGGTTGATAATAATTGAGTGCCATTACTTCGTCGGTCCGAACCAAGGAATCCGTTAGAAATGTTTTGAAATGGATATTGTTCTCTCTTTGATCAGGGATTGCTATATGAAAAGAAGTGGAGTTTGAAAAAGGGAACGGAATGGTCAAACCGGAACTGCTAGAGGAACGAATTTTCAATAGCATAACTTGGGCTCCTAGAATATGGCGCCCTTGGGACAATCTATTTGATTGCAGGGTTTTGTTCCGAAGCAAAGATATCCGCGGAGGCCGGTTCGTTCGTCCTATTCTGATATTCAGGACCAAGAGGTACTGGATTCTCTTTCGGATAGGCCCTGAAAGGAGAAGAAAGGCTGAAATGCCAACGGATCTCTGTCTATTCTCTAATTCACCCGATCCGATAGTACCCGTTTTTGGAACGTCCAGTGCCAAAGTCACTGAATGGGTAAGTCACCAATCCAATCCCTTTGACAAATCGGGTGTCATATTAGATATCATATTCTATATATATAGAAATATCATAGAATAGACATATAGAATTTTTGGTCGGGAAATTCGAATGAATCATTGAGTGAAAAAGGAGCAAAGAATGACAAAAGACGAGACTCTACTAGTCTTCACTCTTGTGGTTTCCTCGGTTTCTGTTTTCTTATTCGGGATCTTGCTTTTCATGGTTCTCATCTCTGCAACTCGCGATTTTCGCGAGAGAACCAA